TAATTGGTCGTGTATTAGCAGACGATATATATATTGGTCTACGATGCATTGCCACTCGAAATAAAGATATTGGAATTGGACTTGTTAATCGATTCATAACCTTTCGAGCACACCCAATATATATTAGAACCCCTTTTACTTGCAGGAGTACATCTTGGATCTGTCAATTATGTTATGGCCGGAGTCCTACTCATGGTGACCTGGTCGAGTTGGGAGAAGCCGTAGGCATTATTGCGGGTCAATCAATTGGGGAACCGGGGACTCAACTAACATTAAGAACTTTTCATACCGGCGGAGTATTCACAGGTGGTACTGCCGAACATGTACGAGCTCCCTCTAATGGAAAAATCAAATTTGATGAGGATTTGGTTCATCCCACACGTACCCGTCATGGGCATCCTGCTTTTCTATGTTTTATAGACTTGTATGTAACTATTGAGAGTCGAGATATTCTACATAATGTGAATATTCCAACAAAAAGTTTGATTTTAGTTCAAAATGATCAATATGTAGAATCAGAACAAGTGATTGCCGAGATTCGTGCCGGAACGTCCACTTTTCATTTTAAAGAAAGGGTTCAAAAACATATTTATTCTGAGTCAGAAGGAGAAATGCACTGGAGTACTGATGGCTATCATGCGCCCGAATATCCATATAGTAATGTTCATCTATTACCAAAAACAAGTCATTTATGGATATTAGCAGGAGGTCTATGCAGATCCAATATAGTGTCTTTTTCACTCCACAAGGATCAAGATCAAATGAATGCTAATTCTTTTTCTCTCGAAGAAAGATATATCTTTGATCTCTCACTGACTAATGATCAAGTAAGACATAAATTGTTGGATACCTTTGGTAAAAAAGATAGGGAAATTCTTGACTATTCAAAACCTTATCGAATCATATCCAAGGGTCATTGGAATCTCATAGAGCCTTCTACTTCTATTCGTCAAGAGAATTCCTTGGCTAAAAAGCGAAGAAATAGATTCGTGATTCCCTTACAATATGATCAAGAACAAGAAAAGAAACTAAAACCCTGTTTTGGTATTTCGATTAAAATACCTATAAATGGTATTTTACGTAGAAATAGTATTCTTGCTTATTTTGATGATCCGCGATACAGAAGAAGCAGCTCGGGAATTACTAAATATGGGATTGTCGAAGTAGATTCAATCGTAAAAAAAGAGGATTTTATTGAGTATCGAGGAGCAAAAGATTTTAGTCCGAAATACCAAATGCAAATGAAAGTAGATCGCTTTTTTTTCATTCCCGAGGAAGTGCATATCTTACCCGGATCTTCGCCCATAATGGTCCGGAACAATAGTATCATTGGAGTAGATACACGACTTGCTTTAAATATGAATACAAGAAGTCGAGTAGGTGGATTAGTCCGAGTGGAGAGAAAAAAAAAAAGTATGGAACTGAAAATCTTTTCTGGAGATATTCATTTTTCTGGAGAGGTGGATAAAATATCTAGGCACAGTGGCGTTTTGATACCACCAGGAATGGAAAAAAAGAATTCTAAAGGATCAAAAAAATTGAAAAATTGGATCTATGTCCAACGAATTACACCTACCAAAAAAAAGTATTTTGTTTTGGTTCGGCCCGTAGTCACATATGAAATAGCTGATGGGATAAATTTAGCAACACTTTTCTCTCAGGATCTCTTGCAGGAAAAGGATAATGTACAACTTCGAATTGTCAATTATATACTTTATGGAAATGGCAAGTCAATTCGAGGAATTTCTCACACAAGTATTCAATTAGTTCGGGCTTGCTTAGTATTGACTTGGGACCAAGAACAAGAAAAAAAGAGTTCTATAGAAGAAGAGGTTCATGCTTCTTTTGTTGAAATAAGGGCAAATGATCTGCTTCGTGATTTCATCCAAATTGAGTTAGTAAAATCCACTATTTCGTATACCGAAAAAAGGTATGATACGGTAGGTTCAGGATTGATTTCCAATAATGAATTAGATCGTGCCAATAGAAATCCTTTTGATTCCAAGGCGAAGATTCAATTATTTCCTCAACATCAGGAAACTCTTGGTACGTTGTTGAATCGAAATAAGGAATGCCAATCTTTCATAATTTTGTCATCATCAAATTGTTTTCGAATTGGCCCCTTCAATACTTCGAGATATAATAATGCGACAAAAGAATCGGATCCCCTGACTCCAATTAGGGATTTTTTGGGTCCTTTAGGTACTATTGTGCCTAAAATAGTAAATTTTCGTTCATCTTACTATTTAAGAACTTATAATCAAGTCTTTTTAAAGAAATATTTTTTACTTGAAAAATTTCAACAGACTTTCCAAGTGCTTCAAGTACTTACATTTCAATACTGTTTCCTAGATGAAAATAGTAGTATTTATAATCCCGATCCATGCAGTAACATCATTTGGAATTCATTCCATTTGAATTGGTGTTTTCTCCATCACGATTCTTGTGAAGAGGCATGGACAATAATTAGCCTTGGACAATTCCTTTGTGAAAATGTATGTCTATTGAAATACGGATCACACATAAAAAAATCTGGTCAAATTTTCATTGTTCATGTTGACTCTTTAGTTATAAGATCAGCTAAGCCCTATTTGGTTACTCCAGGAGCAACTGTCCATGGCCATTATGGGGAAACCTTTTATGAAGGAGATACATTAATTACATTTATATATGAAAAATCGAGATCTGGTGACATAACGCAAGGTCTTCCAAAAGTGGAACAAATCTTAGAAGTTCGTTCAATCGATTCAATATCGATGAACCTCGAAAGAAGAGTTGAAGGTTGGGACGACCGTATCCGAAGGATTCTTGGGATCCCCTGGGGATTCTTTATTGGAGCTGAACTAACCATAGCCCAAAGTCGTATCTCTTTGGTTAATAAGATCCAAAAGGTTTATCGATCCCAGGGGGTACAGATCCATAATAGACATATAGAGATTATTGTACGTCAAGTAACATCAAGAGTTTTGGTTTCAGAAGATGGAATGTCTAATGTTTTTTTACCTGGGGAATTTATTGGATTGTTGCGAGCAGAGCGAGCAGGGCGTGTTTTGGACGAAGCAATATGTTATCGGGCAATCTTATTGGGAATAACGAAGTCATCTCTGAATACTCAAAGTTTCATATCCGAAGCGAGTTTTCAAGAAACTGCTCGAGTTTTAGCAAAAGCTGCTCTACGAGGTCGTATTGATTGGTTGAAAGGCCTGAAAGAGAACGTTGTTCTGGGGGGGATTATACCGGTTGGTACCGGATTCAAAAAATTAGTACATCGTTCAAAGCAAGACAAAAACATTCATTTGAAAATCAAAAGGAAGAATCTATTTGAGTTGGAAATGGGAGATATTTTGTTACACCATAGAGAATTATTTTGTTCTTGTGCCCCAAACACTTTCCATGAGACATCAGACCAATCATTTACGTAATGTAATTTACTAATTCCTAACAAGAGGTTCATTCTTTTTACTTTAACTCTCTGGTCCGATTATGGATTTCGTAATCAATCAATGAAATAAAAAAGAAAGAATGAAATTCATGGTTTGGGTCGTAAATTAATGGTCAATCCTGGTAGAAGGTTCCGTCGGAACAATTATTTATTTCACAAGGTACTGAATCTCTTTGAAAAAAAAAGAAAAAGAGAAAGTGTGGGAAAATGGGAAGACGATATTGGAACATCAATTTGGAAGAAATGATGGAAGCAGGAGTTCATTTTGGTCATGGTACTAATAAATGGAATCCTAGAATGGCTCCTTACATCTCTGCAAAGCGTAAAGGTATTCATATTACAAATCTTACTATAACTGCTCGTTTTTTATCAGAAGCCTGCGATTTAGTTTTTGATGCAGCAAGTAGGGGAAAAAAATTCTTAATCGTTGGCACCAAAAAGAAAGCAGCGGATTTAGTAGCATCAGCAGCAATAAGGGCTCGATGTCATTATGTTAATAAAAAATGGCTTGGTGGTATGTTAACGAATTGGTCTACTACAGAAACAAGACTTCAGAAGTTCAGGGACTTAAGAGCAGAACAAAAGATGGGGAAACTCAATCGTCTCCCCAAAGGAGATGCAGCAATGTTGAAGAGAAAGTTATCTACCTTGCAAACATATCTGGGTGGGATCAAATATATGACGGGATTGCCCGATATTGTAATTATCGTTGATCAGCAAGAAGAATATACGGTTCTTCGAGAATGTGTCATTTTGGGTATTCCGACAATTTGTTTAATCGATACAAATTGTGACCCAGATCTTGCAGATATTTCTATTCCGGCCAACGATGATGCTATAGCTTCGATTCGATTGATTCTTACCAAATTAGTATCTGCAATTTGTGAGGGCCGTTCTAGTTATCTAAAAAATGGTTGATTATCTTATCATTAATCTTATCATTAAGAATAAGAAAGAAGAAGATTAGTTTGTTTTTGGTGAACTCTCTTTGATTGTTACTCTTTTGGTTTGCATCTTTTGGAGTTTGAACTATGTTTTGAATATTGAAGAATATTTAAGATTGAAAACATAAAATGATTGGTATTTTTTTTTATGTGATTTCCAAAATATACGATTCATAACTGAAATTCATGAATGAACATAGATGAATTGAGAAAGAGATGGTTGAATCAAAATAATTACTTTTTTGAATCTGTTAGAGGACAATATGAATGTTATACCATGTTCCATTCAAACACTCAAAGGGTTATACGATATATCAGGTGTAGAAGTAGGCCAACATTTATATTGGCAAATAGGAGGTTTACAAATTCATGCCCAAGTACTTATCACTTCTTGGGTTGTAATTGCTATCTTATTAGGTTCAGTCATCATAGCTGTTCGGAATCCACAAACCATTCCGACCGACGGTCAGAATTTCTTCGAATATGTCCTTGAATTTATTCAAGACTTGAGCAAAACTCAGATTGGAGAGGGGTATGGTCCTTGGGTTCCATTTATAGGAACGATGTTCCTATTTATTTTTGTTTCTAACTGGTCAGGTGCTCTTTTACCTTGGAAAATCATAAAGTTACCTCATGGAGAGTTAGCTGCGCCCACGAATGATATAAATACTACTGTTGCTTTAGCTTTACCTACGTCAGTGGCATATTTCTATGCGGGTCTTAGCAAAAAAGGATTAGGATATTTCGGGAAATACATTCAACCAACTCCAATACTTTTACCAATTAATATTCTAGAAGATTTCACAAAACCTTTATCTCTTAGTTTTCGACTTTTCGGGAATATATTGGCTGATGAATTAGTGGTTGTTGTTCTTGTTTCTTTAGTGCCTTCAGTAGTTCCTATACCTGTCATGTTTCTTGGATTATTTACAAGTGGTATTCAAGCTCTTATTTTTGCAACTTTGGCTGCGGCTTATATAGGTGAATCCATGGAGGGTCATCATTGACTAACTTTCGAAATAGTCTTTTTTGAAGCTTATCCCAATTCAAGCAATGCGGGGGTTCAATATAATCCACTACTGGGTTGGATAAGAAAATGCAAATAGCTACATGTATGTATATATGAAGAAAGATAGATGATATTGCAGAATTTGGAATAGAAAGCAGGGTTGGGGATCCTACTACATATATGTATATGTAATGCCTATGAGTATCAATCCTTGTGTATGTTTCGAAGAATGGTTCCAGAATACGATTTCATAGAAGAAAAAGTGCAGGTGATTTACGTTATGGAAGAAGAAAAGTATATGTTATTTACTAGTTAAATAGCAATTACCCCTATCTCTTTTTTTCTAGCCCACTGCATTTAGATGGATTCCCATATCAGTCCTTTTTCTATTTTGTCTGTTATTGTGAATTGAATGAAAGAGAAAGAATAGAATATTTTATAAACAAGGAAACGCAATGACTAAAACCGTATACATATCTATTACATAAGGTAGAAAGGAATAACGGTATATCGAAGTAGTTCTGACAATTCAGTAATATTATGAGTTCCTTTTGGAGCTTTTAGCTACTTCGACCCGATAGATTTTAGTGATAAAGATCAAAAAATAAAAAATAAGTGTAGTAAAGTAAATAGTAAAAGTAGAAGTAGAAAAAGAAGTAGATTAAGTACTAATTCATTGGTTGGTTGTATCATTAACCATTTCTTTTTTTGGTGCGAGGAGCTTACCATGAATCCACTTATTTCTGCTGCTTCCGTTATTGCTGCTGGATTGGCTGTAGGGCTTGCTTCTATTGGACCTGGGGTTGGTCAAGGTACTGCTGCGGGCCAAGCCGTAGAAGGTATTGCGAGACAACCAGAAGCAGAGGGTAAAATACGAGGTACTTTATTGCTTAGTCTGGCTTTTATGGAAGCTTTAACAATTTATGGACTGGTCGTGGCATTAGCTCTTTTATTTGCAAATCCTTTTGTTTAATGTTTCATTTCATCTTAGAAGAAAAACATAACCATAACTAAGAAATTTGAGAATTCTCAAATTCCATTAAGAATAATAAGAGGAGTGATACAAAAAGAACTCTGTTCTTTGTTAGTCCTATCTATAAAGGGAGAGCATATGAAAAATCTAATTGATTCTTTTGTTTCCGTGAGGCACTGGTCATCCGCTGGGAGTTTCGAGTTTAATACCGATATTTTAGCAACAAATCCAATAAATCTAAGCGTAGTGCTGGGTGTATTGATTTTTTTTGGAAAGGGAGTGTGTGCGAGTTGTTTATTTCAAGAATAGGTTGGATTTCACCGACTGCACTTTCTTTCTATTTATGTATTCTTTTTTATAGCAGAACTAGGAACAAAGGGTGCACAATCTCGACGAATTACTTCTGAATTGGATTTCATTCAGAAATCATATGTAAGAACCATAGCATTTCGTGACTAATTGGTAAATGAACTTTGATTCTCTTCTCTATCAACCAATAATGTTGAGGTCTTTTACATGGTTAAAGATCAATTGTTTGAAGTCCAGGCACAGCATAGCATGGTACTCTTTCTACCGCTAGGTTAGTACCAAAAAGGTTTAAAAATGATAAAAATAAAAAAGGAATAATTGGGAATTTATTCGATGTAGAACACTCATATGGATAAAATTATTTGAACCATTAACTGGAAAAATGGGTATCTTCCCCCCTCCACTGCCGAATCGACGACCTATGTATTGTATTTATATAAAATATTTGTATAAAAAAGAGAATTTTTTGGATGAAAAAAATCGAAATCTCATTCTAATAATAATGAGAATGAAGTAATGAAGTTCAGAATTCTATTCAATTCTATTTATATTCTAATAGTATAATAGAATTCTTTTTTCTTTAAAATATTTTTTTTTTGAAAGAAAGAAGTTCTAAATAAAGAACAAATAAAGAAACAACTTTGCTGACAATTTTTTATTTTTTGTCTGGTCTGAAGAGTCCTCCTAAGATTCTGATGTTAGATCAGTTTTGATATCTTTGAATACGAACAGAAAAGAGAGGATAGGCTCATTCCATTCAAAGATATGGGAATGCCGCCCATCAATCAAAGAAAAGATAAAAGAAACAATTGAGCGTGAGAGC